AAAAACCTCGGCCGTATGTTATTATTTCAATTCCCCGAGTGGTACGAGGATTTAAAGGATTGGAATAGAGAAATGCATGTTAAATGCACCTATAACGGTGTGCAATTATCAGAAACAGAATTTCCGAAAGATTGGTTAACAGACGGTATTCAGATAAAGATCCTATTTCCTTTCTGTCTGAAACCTTGGCGCAGATCGAAGCTACGATCCCATCATAGAGATCCAATGAAAAAGAAAGGAAAAAAGGTCAATTTTTGTTTTTTAACAATCTGGGGAATGGAAACCGAACTACCTTTTGGTTCTCCCCGAAAACGACCTTCCTTTTTTGGACCCATTTATAAAGAACTCAAAAAAAAAATTAGAAAAGCGAAAAAAAAATGTTTTCTAGTTCTAAGAGTTTTCAAAGAAAAAACAAAATGGTTTCTAAGGGTCTCAAAAGAAAAAACAAGATGGATTATCAAAATAGTTCTATTTATAAAAAGAATAATAAAAGAGTTTTCAAAAGTAAACCCGATTTTTTTATTTGGATTGAAGAAAGTATATGAACCGAATGAAAATGGAAAATATTTCATAGCCCTAATGAATAATAGGATTGTTCCTGAATCGACCATCCAAATCAGATCCATGGATTGGACAAATTATTCACTGACAGAAAAAAAAATGAAGGATCTGTCTGATAGGACAACCCTAATCAGAAATCAAATGGAAAGGGTCACAAAAGACAAAAGAAAAATATTTCTAACTCCAGATATGAATATTCGTCCTAACGATACAAGTTGTGTTGATAAAAGATCGGAATCGCAGAAACATATTTGGAAGATATCAAAAAGAAGAAGTGAGATATTCATATTCATACGCAAATGGCACTATTTTATGAAATTTTTCAGTGAAAGAATATACATAGATATCTTTCTATGTACCATTAACATTCCCAGAGTCAATGCACAACTTTTCCTTGAATCAACAAAAAAGATTATCAATAAATACATTTACAATGATGAAAAAAATAAAGAAGAGATTGATGAAACAAATCAAAACACAATTCACTTTATTTCGACTATTAAAAAGTCGCTTTCTAATATTAGTAATAAGAAATCAAAGATTTGTTGTGACCTATATTCCTTGTCCCAAGCATCTGTATTTTACAAATTATCACAAATCCAAGTTACTAACAAGTCTCTCTTGAGATCTTTACTTCAGTATCGAGAAGCATATCTTCTTCTTAAGGATAGAATAAGGAATTACTTTGGAACACGAAGAATATTTGATTCCAAATCAAGGCATAAAAAACTTCCGAATTCTGGAATAAATGAATGGAAAAATTGGTTAAGGAGTCATTATCAATACAATTTATCTCAGACTCGATGGTCTAGATTAGTACCGCAAAAGTGGCGAAATAGGGTCAATCAATGTCGTACGATTCAAAATAAAGACTCAAAAAAGAACTCATATGAAAAAGACCAATTCATTCATTACGAGAAACAAAATGATTATGCAGTGAACTTATTGCCGAGTCAAAAAGGAAAATTGAAAAAACACTACAGATATGATCTTTTTTCATATAAATATATTAATTATGGGGATATGAAAGACTCATATATTTATCGATCCCCATTACAAGTAAATGAGGACCGAAAGATTCCATATAATTACAACAGACCTAAAACCAAATCATTTTATGTACCGGGGGGTATATCTATTAGTGATTATCTAGGAGAAGAGTATATTACTGATACGGGTAAAAATACGGATAGAAAATATTTGGAGTGGAAAATTTTCAATTTTTGTCTTAGAAAGAATATCGATATTGAGGCCTGGACCGATATGGATACCGGGACCAACATTAATAAAATTACTAAGACTGGGACTAATTATTATCAAATGATTGATAAGAAAGATCTTTTCTATCTTACGATTCACCAAGAAATCAACCCATCCAATCAAAAAAAAAACTTTTTGGATTGGATGGGAGCGGATGAAAAAATGGTATATCGTCCCATATCAAACCTGGAATCTTGGTTCTTCTCAGAATTTGTGCCACTTTATGATGCATATAAGATTAAACCATGGATTATACCAATCAAATTACTTCTTTTCATTTTTAATGAAAATGAAAACATTAGTGAAAATAAAAAAAGGGATCTTCGTATATCATCTAATCAAAAAGAATATCTTGAATTAGAGAATCGAAATCAAAAAGAACAGCTTGTCCAAGGAAATCTTGGCTCAGACGCACGAAACCGACAAAAAGATGTTGAAAAGGATTACACAGAATCAGACATTAAAAAACGTGGAAAGAAAAGACAATCCAAGAGTAACAAGGAAGCGGAACTAGAGTTCTTCCTGAAAAGATATTTGCTTTTTCAATTGAGATGGGATGGTCCTTTGAATCAAAGAATGATCAATAATGTTAAGGTATATTGTTTTCTGCTTAGACTGAGAAATCCAAAGGAAATTGCTATATCCTCTATTCAAAGAGGAGAAATGCACCTGGATGTAATGTTGATCCAGAAGGATCTAACTCTTACAGAATTAATAAAAAGGGGACTATTTATTATCGAACCGGCGCGTCTTTCTATAAAATGGGATGGACAATTTATTATGTATCAAACTATAGGTATTTCATTGGTCCATAACAGTAAGTGCCAAACTAATGGAAGATACCGAGAAAAAAGATATGTTGATGAGAATTATTTCGATAGATCCATTGCACAACATAGAAAGATGCTTGTGAATGGAGACGAAAATCATTATGATTTGCTTGTTCCTGAAAATATTCTATCTCCTAGACGTCGTAGAGAATTTAGAATTCTAATTTGTTTCAATTCCGGAAATAGGAATGTTATGGATAGAAATCCAGTATTTTTCAATGACAACAATGTAAGGAACTGTGGGCCATTTTTGGATGAGGACAAGCATATTGATACAGATATAAATAAATTCATTCAATTCAAATTGTTTCTTTGGCCCAATTATCAATTAGAGGATTTAGCTTGTATGAATCGCTACTGGTTTGATACCAATAATGGCAGTCGTTTCAGTATGTCAAGGATACATATGTATCCACGATTCAGAATTCGTTGATGGTTGGTACATTTCCTATATATCGCGTATCATATCCGGTATATGAAGGTAGACAGATGTACACACACGCTGTGTTACATTCTGATACATGATACCGATTCAATGACGTATCAACTGAATCTAGGAATGAATCGGCAGAATCTTCTTAGATCAAAATCATTTTCTTTTGTGGGTGTAGAAATTTTTTTTTTTTTTCTATCGAATCCTAAATTTTATTTATTAATTTGATTTGATAGAAAAAAAAAGTAGTATATGAATAAATCCAGATCCAGATTATTGTGTGTATCAGATCGAAATGACTGGCATTATTATTATTCCTGATCGGTAAAATCCATATCTGTGGAAAAGAAAAAAAAAAAGAGAGAGAAGAATTATTTTTATGGTCAAAAATTCATTTATCTCGGTTATTCCGCAAGAAGAAAAAAACAAAGGGTCTGTTGAATTTCAAGTATTCAGTTTCACCAATAAGATACAGAGACTTACTTCACATTTGGAATTACACAAAAAGGACTATTTATCTCAGATAGGTCTGCGGAAAATTCTAGGAAAACGTCAACGGCTGCTAGCTTATTTGTCAAAGAAAAATAGAGTGCGTTATAAAAAATTAATCGATCAGTTAGATATTCGGGAACCAAAAACTCGTTAATTTGAAGATTGTTTCAATTCTTTGGTTTATTAGATCTTGAATTTTGATGAACCCCATTTCGTTTTCAGCAATTCATAGAATAATGGATCGGGGAAGATATGAATGTACCGGATACAAGAAAAGACCTCGTGATAGTTAATATGGGTCCTCACCACCCATCAATGCATGGTGTTCTTCGACTTATCGTTACTCTAGACGGTGAAGATGTTATTGACTGCGAACCCGTGTTGGGTTATTTACACAGGGGGATGGAAAAAATTGCAGAAAACCGAACAATTATACAATATCTTCCTTATGTAACACGTTGGGATTATTTAGCTACTATGTTCACAGAGGCAATAACGGTAAATGCACCAGAACAATTAGGAAATATTCAAGTACCTAAAAGAGCCAGCTATATCAGAGTTATTATGCTGGAGCTGAGTCGTATCGCTTCTCATTTATTATGGCTTGGGCCTTTTATGGCGGATATCGGTTCACAAACTCCCTTCTTCTATATTTTTAGAGAAAGGGAATTGATATATGACCTATTCGAAGCTGCCACAGGTATGCGAATGATGCATAATTATTTCCGTATCGGGGGAGTCGCTGCTGATCTACCTCATGGCTGGATAGATAAATGTTTGGATTTCTGCGATTATTCTTTAACAGGAGTTGTTGAATATCAAAAGCTTATTACGCGAAATCCCATTTTTTTGGAACGAGTTGAAGGGGTGGGCATTATTGGTGGGGAGGAAGCAATAAATTGGGGTTTATCAGGACCAATGCTACGAGCTTCCGGAATCCAATGGGATCTTCGTAAAGTTGATCATTATGAGTGTTACGATGAATTCGATTGGGAAGTCCAGTGGCAAAAAGAAGGAGACTCATTAGCTCGTTATTTAGTACGAATCAATGAAATGACGGAATCCATAAAAATTATTCAACAGGCTCTGGAAGGAATTCCGGGGGGTCCCTATGAGAATTTAGAAGTTCGACGCTTTGATAGAGCAAGGGACTCCGAATGGAATGGTTTTGAATATCGATTCATTAGTAAAAAGCCTTCTCCCGCTTTTGAATTGTCGAAACAAGAACTTTATGTGAGAGTAGAAGCCCCAAAGGGAGAATTGGGAATTTTTATGATAGGAGATAATAGTGTTTTTCCCTGGAGATGGAAAATTCGTCCACCGGGTTTCATCAATTTGCAAATTCTTCCTCAGCTAGTTAAAAGAATGAAATTGGCTGATATCATGACGATACTAGGTAGTATAGATATCATTATGGGAGAAGTTGATCGTTGAAATGATAATTGATACGACAGAAGCACAAGCTATCAATTCTTTTTCCAGATCGGAATCCTTAAAAGAGGTCTATGACCTCTTATGGCTGCTTGTCCCTATTTTTATTCCTATATCGGGAATCACAATAGGTGTACTCGTGATTGTGTGGTTAGAAAGAGAAATATCTGCAGGGATACAACAACGTATCGGACCTGAATATGCCGGTCCTTTGGGAATTCTTCAAGCTCTAGCAGATGGGACCAAACTACTTTTGAAAGAAGATCTTCTCCCCTCTAGAGGAGATATTCGTTTATTCAGTATCGGGCCATCTATAGCGGTCATATCCATTCTACTAAGTTATTCAGTAACTCCTTTTGGCTATCGCCTTGTTCTAGCCGATCTCAGTATAGGCGTTTTTTTATGGATCGCTATTTCCAGTATTGCTCCTATTGGACTTCTTATGTCAGGATATGGATCGAATAATAAATATTCCTTTTCAGGTGGTCTACGAGCTGCTGCTCAATCTATTAGTTATGAAATACCATTAACTTCGTGTGTGTTATCAATATCTCTACGTGTGATTCGTTGGAACATGAGCCTTTACCTCTTTCCTAGAAATAAAGGAAAGGGGTTGAATGTATTGAATAGATATCTTTTTTTTTTTTATTCATCATTCGGGTCGATGAGTTAAATCAGATAGTTATATGAGTGAAACAAAACAGCTTATGAATTTGCAGTAAGAAGATTGATCCTCATTCCCTATGTACGAGAGTAAAGTGGAAGTAAACATAAACGGTCGAAACTGTTTACCCCAAGATTGGTTGATTAGTCATCATGACTTGAAGCGGGTGCAAAAGATCAACTGTATGGAGTTTCGACTATATATATGTATTACCATATCGGGGATCAATCAAAAATGAGTGGACGGTTAGGAACACCAAGGTACACAAAGGATTAGTGATGGAGATAATGTAAGGTATCCAAAGGGATATTTCTGCATAAAAGGAATCATAATGAGGGCTTTAAGTTGGTAGAAATGATCAAGCAGTACTTCCTCACGATTCCGATCCAGAGTACGCTTCTATCCACTGATTAAACAAATGACTGTCGAGAACGAAGTAATCCTTTATTTTTTAGAAACCCCTTCCCTCTTCTGAGTAAGAAAGAAGAACAGGAACGAAAGAAATGGAATGCAATAGGAAAACTGAATAATAAATAAGAGATCTTTGTTTATTCTTTCTTTCCTCAACCCTATCCATATTTATACAGATAGAATTCTTATCATGATTCATCAATTATAACTCATGAACTAGTGTCTAATTTTTTTTTTTTCGTACGAAAGATATGGGTCGAAATATCTATTGAAACAACGAGTATTTTATGGAAGGATTAAGTTATTACTGAACAAAGAGAATTGTAATTCTAATTATATTAGAAAGGATGAGATCAATTCAGAAGCGCTTTTTGTTTTTATTATGGCGGACAGAATTCCATTGGTCTAATTCGGGACTCTTCGATGCATCTTTACTCTATCTACAAGCATGCCGGGGTAATAATGAACCAGTCTTTAGATTTATTTATGGCCATTGAGGAGCCGTATGAAGCTGAGGTCTCATGTGCGGTTCTGGAATAGCGATGGGAATAGTGATGTTATCATCGACTATGATTATCTAACAGTTCAAGTACAGTTGATATAGTTGAGGCACAGTCAAAATATGGTTTTTGGGGGTGGAATCTGTGGCGTCAACCTATAGGTTTTATAGTTTTTCTAATTTCTTCCCTAGCGGAATGTGAGAGATTACCCTTTGATTTACCAGAAGCAGAGGAGGAATTAGTAGCAGGTTATCAAACCGAATATTCAGGTATCAAATCTGGTTTATTTTACGTTGCTTCTTACCTAAATCTACTAGTTTCCTCATTATTTGTAACAGTTCTTTACTTGGGCGGGTGGAATCTCTCTATTCCGTACATATTCATTCCTGAACCTTTCAGAATAAATAAAACGGGTGGAGTCTTTGGAATGACAATTGATATCTTTATTACATTAGCTAAAGCTTATTTGTTCCTGTTCATTCTTATCACAACAAGATGGACTTTACCTAGGATGAGAATGGACCAACTATTAAATCTTGGGTGGAAATTTCTTTTACCTATTTCTCTAGGCAATCTATTATTAACAACTTCTTCCCAACTCGTTTCGCTGTAACAGAATCTAATATTATAGATTCATAACCTATCTAGAACAAGAGAAAGAAACATCAAATTATTCATGGATATCCACGATATGTTTCCTATGGTGACTGGGTTCATGAATTATAGTCAACAAACAATACGAGCCGCAAGGTACATTGGTCAAAGTTTCATGATTACCTTATCCCACGTGAATCGTTTACCTGTGACTATTCAATATCCTTATGAAAAATCGATCACATCGGAGCGTTTTCGTGGTCGAATTCACTTTGAATTTGATAAATGCATTGCTTGTGAAGTATGTGTTCGGGTATGTCCTATAGATCTACCCGTTGTTCATTGGAGATTGGAAACAGATATTAGAAAGAAACGATTGCTTAATTATAGTATTGATTTTGGAATCTGTATATTTTGTGGTAACTGCGTCGAGTATTGTCCAACAAACTGTTTATCAATGACTGAAGAATATGAACTTTCTACTTATGATCGTCACGAATTGAATTATAATCAAATTGCTTTGGGTCGATTACCAATGTCAGTAATTGGAGATTACACAATTCGAACAATTATGAATTAAAATAAAAATAGCCACAGGTAAACCTATTGATTCAAGAACGATTACCAATTACTAAGATTCATTTTTGATCTAAAGTAAAGGAGTGACGCTTCTTTCATTTTGCTAGGTCAGTAACTACAAATCATAACTATTGGTTGGTGAGAATTACGGCTTGATTTGGATTTAGAATGGATTCATATATGCGTGATGATTTCAAAATATACAATTCCGAACTACTCTTTTGGATAGAGTAGCGGGATCGATCCAATAACTGTATCTATATCAATCCATACCACATTAGGATTCAATTAGGAACTATCATATAGAAGAAAAAAAAAAAAGGTAACCTATTTTTTCTTGGATCGGTCAGTAAGTTTATGAAATATTTCAACTTATTTATCTCTTATTTTACACATAATGGATTTACCTGGACCAATACATGATATTCTTTTAGTATTTCTGGGATCAGGTCTTATATTAGGAGGTCTGGGGGTGGTATTACTTACCAATCCAATTTATTCTGCCTTTTCGTTGGGATTGGTTCTTGTTTGTATATCCTTATTCCATATTCCATCTAACTCCTATTTTGTAGCTGCTGCACAGCTCCTTATTTACGTGGGAGCTGTAAATGTTTTAATCGTATTTGCTGTGATGTTCATGAATGGTTCAGAATATTACAACGATTTCTATCTTTGGACCGTTGGGGATGGGGTCACTTCACTGGTTTGTACAAGTATTCTTTTTTTACTAATTACTACTATCTCGGATACGTCGTGGTACGGGATTATTTGGACTACAAGATCAAACCAGATTATAGAGCAGGACCTAACAAGTAACGTTCAACAAATTGGGATTCATTTATCAACAGATTTTTACCTTCCATTTGAACTCGTTTCTATAATTCTTTTAGTTGCTTTGATAGGTGCAATTGCTATGGCCCGTCAGTAATAAGTAATAAATAGTTAGAATTCTAAATCCAAAATAAATAAAGTCTTGTTTTGTTCTATGTTATTGTTATCACATCCATTTTTCTTCAATTCTATTTTCATATTGTTCATATATTAAATTGAAAGGGGTTTAGTTCGATCCATTACTAATACCTTACTTTGTTTCGTACTTGTTATATTCTAGTCAATCAAATTGGTTAAATTGTTGTTCATATTGAAATGAATCGAGATTGATGAGGAGTTGGTCAATGATGACCGAACATGTACTTATTTTGAGTGCCTATTTATTTTCTATCGGTATTTATGGATTGATCACAAGCCGAAACATGGTTAGAGCACTTATGTGTCTTGAGCTTATACTGAATGCGGTTAATATAAATCTCGTAACATTTTCTGATTTGTTTGATAGTCGTCAATTAAAAGGAGATATTTTCTCCATTTTTGTTATAGCTATTGCAGCCGCTGAAGCAGCTATTGGGCCGGCTATTGTTTCATCGATCCATCGTAACCGAAAATCAACTCGTATCAATCAATCGAATTTGTTGAATAAATAGTCGTAATGATCTAAATAAAGACAGATGTATATCTATAATATATTCACCAATTTTAGAATTAGCATGTATGACTCGTATGGCCATGTTTGCTGAAACGTAAGAAATCAAAGTATCTTGGCCCTCTCTCATGAACAGATCCAGAAGTAGATTGATTATAAAAAAAAATTCTGGTAAACCACTGATTCGTCTGGCGTCTACAATATCAAATTCAATTACTACTAATTTATAACCAGATCGAAAATGGATAAAGTTCAAAAAATTTATAGATCCAATGTCACATTCAGTAAAGATTTATGATACATGTATAGGGTGTACTCAATGTGTAAGAGCCTGCCCCACAGATGTATTGGAAATGATACCTTGGGACGGATGTAAAGCTAAACAAATTGCTTCTGCTCCAAGAACAGAGGACTGTGTAGGTTGTAAGAGATGTGAATCCGCTTGTCCAACGGATTTCTTGAGTGTTCGGGTTTACTTATGGCATGAGACAACTCGCAGCATGGGTCTAGCTTATTGATACGTTCTAGAAAAATCCACTTGAATCCATTTGATTCCTCTTTACCGACAAAAACCCGTACTCGAGAAATTATTCCGAGCGCGGGTTTTTCTGGTCAAAGTCTATCTTGTCTTTACCACGAGTTATTTTCCTTGGTTAACAATAATTGTTGTTTTGCCGATATCTGCGGGTTCCTCAATTTTCTTTCTTCCTCATAGAGGAAATAAAAATAAGGTGGTTCGGTGGTATACTATTTGTATATGCTTATTAGAACTCCTTCTAATGACCTATGCATTCTGTTATCATTTCCAATTGGACGATCCATTAATCCAACTGGAGGAGGCTTATAAATGGATAAATATTTTTGATTTTCACTGGAGACTAGGAATTGATGGACTTTCCATAGGACCCATTTTACTGACGGGATTCATCACTACTTTAGCTACTTTAGCGGCTCGGCCAGTTACTAGAGATTCGCGATTGTTCCATTTCCTGATGTTAGCAATGTACAGTGGTCAAATAGGATCATTTTCTTCTCGAGACCTTTTACTTTTTTTCCTCATGTGGGAGTTAGAATTAATTCCTGTTTATCTACTTCTATCCATATGGGGAGGGAAGAAACGTCTGTACTCAGCTACAAAGTTTATTTTGTACACAGCAGGGGGTTCTATTTTTCTCTTAATGGGAGTTCCGGGTATGGGTTTATATGGCTCCAATGAACCAACATTAAGTTTTGAAACATTAGCTAATCAATCCTATCCTTTGGGGTTGGAAATAATATTCTATTTTGGCTTCCTTATTGCTTATGCTGCCAAATCGCCGATTATACCCCTGCATACATGGTTACCAGATACCCACGGAGAAGCGCATTACAGTACATGTATGCTTCTAGCGGGAATCTTATTAAAAATGGGAGCATATGGATTGATTCGGATCAATATGGAATTATTACCCCATGCTCATTCTATATTTTCTCCCTGGTTGATGATAGTAGGAACGATTCAAATAATCTATGCAGCTTCAACTTCTTTCGGTCAACGCAATTTAAAAAAGAGAATAGCCTATTCCTCCGTATCTCATATGGGTTTCACACTTATAGGAATCGGTTCCATAACCGATACGGGAATCAATGGAGCCGTTTTACAAATAATCTCTCATGGATTTATTGGTGCTGCGCTTTTTTTCTTGGCGGGAACGAGTTACGATAGAATATGTCTTGTTTATCTCGACGAAATGGGAGGAATAGCTATCCCAATGCCAAAAATATTTACCACGTTCAGTAGCTTCTCAATGGCTTCTCTTGCATTGCCAGGAATGAGTGGTTTTGTTGCAGAATTGGTAGTATTTTTTGGAATAATTACCAGTCCAGAATATCTTTTAATACCAAAAATACTAATTACTTTTGTAATGGCAATTGGAATGATATTAACTCCTATTTATTCATTATCTATGGTACGCCGTATGTTCTATGGATACAAGCTATTCAACGTTCCAAACTCTTATTTTGTGGATTCTGGACCACGAGAACTATTTGTTTCGGTCTGTATCTTTCTACCCGTAATAGGTATTGGTATTTATCCTGATTTCGTTCTCTCGCTATCAATTGACAGGATAGAAGCTATTCTATCTAATTATTTTCATAAATAGTTTTCATCAATAAGACAAGACATAAAGTCAAAGAATCCTGTGATTTTAAAAATCGTTCACTGTACAATGCAATGAAAGAAAAAAGAATGAAGTGAATTGGAATCAGATATATCTGGAGTTTTTGAGAACCATTTGAATCAAGTAGTGATTCAAATGGTTCTCAAAAACTTGCACAAACTTTCTTTATATATGGGACGATGTTCCTATGTATTCTTCAGGCCTTTTCTTCAATTAGATGTTAATGTGAATGAACCATAACTATGTAGTCCTATTCCTAATAGATTGACTCCAAAATAGCATATCCAAATTATAAGAAATCCGATCGAAGCCACAATTGCCGAATCCACACCCTGAAAGTTCTGATTTGTTCTACTATGTAAATAAATCGCGAATATGGTCCAAGTAATAAATGCCCAAGTTTCCTTGGGGTCCCAATTCCAATAAGACCCCCATGCTTCATTAGCCCATACTGCTCCCGAAAGAATACCTATGGTTGAAAAAGTAAACCCTAGACTAATGACACGATAACTACAATGATCTAATTGCTGAGTCAATTGATACCTGTGATAATTCATAAACAAAAGAAAAGAAGTTTTTTGTAAAACACTTCTTTTTTCATTCACAAAGGAAAATGACCCAATTAATAAATGATTGCTTTTACCAGGAATACCTCGATTTTTTCGAAATGTAATGACTAAAAGAGCTACTGATAATAACGATCCACATAAAAGAGCTGCATAGCTCAATAACATCATACTTACGTGCATCATTAACCACTGGGATTGTAGAGCAGGTACTAATATTGCAGATTGATGCATTTCAGTTGAAAGACCCGAAGTGGCAAATCCTTGAGTAAAAATGGCACTTGGCGCGGTTATTGCGCTTAAAAAATTTTTCTGGTTCCCTATTTTAGGAACCCTATGAATAATGGCGAAACCCCACGAAAGGAACATTAAAGATTCATATAAATCACTTAACGGGAAATGTCTCGAATAAATCCAACGAGTAACTAATAATCCTGTTATACAGAAAAAAGTAGCCATCATGCCCTTTTCTGACGAATCAAATAGTCCTACAGTTTCATGGACTAATAAGGTCATTAAATGAATCGTAATCACAATTGAAATGATAGAAAAAGAGATGTGAGTTAATATATGTTCTAAAGTCGCAAATATCATAAAAAAAAAAATGGTTTTTTTTTTAAGGAGGGTATCCCAAATTACGAAATAGAAATCCGTAATTGAATTCATTATAGGATCTATTGTTGTGCCTTTTTTAGAGGATGCCGCCACTCGGACTCGAACCGAGATGCTCTAGCACTGCTTCCTAAGAGCAGCGTGTCTACCAATTTCACCATGGCGGCTTGATTGAAATAATCATAGCCTATATGATGTTCAATCGTCGAGATTGAAGGATTTAATGCAATCTATTTTAGGAAACGTTTGAATCCATGAATAAAGACCCATTCAAATAAATATTTAAACGTTCCATAATCCTTAGTCTCGTGGTAGAGTGTCATTTTTAACAGCGGGCTTTCCCGTATTCTAAGTTCTTCTGGAACAGTTGGAACTAGACGGTTATGCCCTCAGTCGAGGTATAGAACCAAGAATTTTTTTTTTTTCTCATTTTGATTCATTTCTCATTTATTTGATTTCGTAGATCCGAAATCAAAAAGATTCATTTTCAATAAACAAAAGAAAACAATATTTTTTATGTATCACAACCTCATTACTACATCCAAGGAATTTCTATAAATATTTTGATAGTTTGATATCAAAACTGTATTAATGATTGGGATCCTCATTGTCTACATAACATAATTCGTGTGAGGTTTTACCAAACCAATTAGGTATTGGGCCAGGCATATCAATCATTTAACAAAAGAGTTTTGATCTTTATCAGAATTCTATACTTTACTTAGAAACCTTAGAAAATCTAATTTTAACTTATAAGATCTCTTTAAATAGATAAAATCTATTTAGATATTAGATCTAGATATATCGATTGATCGATCCTCCAGCCCAAACATAGGATCTATTTTGGTTGGATTAGGTAAGATTGACTCATTCTTTATACATAAATATGGATCTCCAGGGGATCTGGCAGTTTTATTAGTTTGTTTTTTTGTTGATCCATTCGACACAAGAGGGAGTCTATGTAGATATGTAGTGATTCAGAGAGCTACAAAGCAAGGTTTTCATTTAATCAATTAGTTTCAATGATCCATTGATTTTTACTATAGATCTTATCTCTGCGCTGCTATGGAACAAAAAAAAAAACGGGGTTCGAACCTCGTTCATACTTGTTTCAGATCTTCCAAAAATCTTAATGATGTATAACTATTGGAGATACATAATCCAATAAACCCCTTCCTAAAAAAAAAAAAAAGAAATAAGAGTTTTGTTATTGTGAGTGAAAAGCGAATCGATGGGGAAAGTTACAATCCCCATCTCGCAAATTATAAAAATCTACTATAACTATAAAACTATAATGAAAAGTGAAACCTTGTATTTTGTGTCTAACTACTTCTTTCTTTTTTTTTTCAAACAAAAAAGAAATTCTTTTTAGAACCTAGTATACAGAATAATTCTTATTCTACATACCACAACAGCTAGTTCTATTTTATATTGATAAGTTCAAAACTTTAGTTAATGTGAATTCTTCATCTTATAAATCATCCAATTCATCGAGTCATGTCGATTCAGATCATTCTAAGGCTTTATTTTTGTCGCACAAAAAAACTTTTTGAATGCCCAGTAGAAATCGATTTAGCTAAAGATAAGGCTTTTGCAGCGGCCTGACATCCCTTTCCTTTCCAAATATTTTTACGAATACGCTTTTTTGAAAGAGAAGTACGTTTCTTTGGAACCGCCATTTCAAAAAAAAAAAGGATCACTCATTTTTATAGTTGGATGTGAAAGACATTTATTGTTCAAAATGGATCGTTCTTTCTATTCATTATCTATATTTATTCCATAGTTAATACTTACTTCATAATATATAAAAATATAGATACGTAAGCATCGCATATGGTATCACTAGGGATAAAAAAAAGAAAATAGAAGGAAAAAGAAAGAACGATGTGATTTTCAAAGGAGTTTTTTTTTTTAACATCTCTATTACATACAATGTCCGAAGAAAAATTTGTACTGATTGGTAGCTTCATATCTTCATTCAATCTATGTATGTCTATGAGTGAGATCCACTACCGTGGAAATTGAATCGGTTGCTATCGATAAGAATCAAAAAGATTTCAATTCATATCTCAGTCTCTTTATATATTCTATTGTTTGTCATCTTACCTTTAATAAATCGAAAAGCTTAAGAACCCTTACCTAGTTTAATAAAACAATAATGAATGTCACTTTTTCTATTAATTGATCAAGCTCCGAGATAGAGTCCCCATAATTTAAATGAATAGTTTAAATGAAGTAGTTAATCCGTTAAACAATACATTACTTGATAAGGGAAATTTTAGTAATTTCTTATTTTAGTTCTATGCGAAGTGACAAGTATTAGAGGATTTTCCATAAGGATGAGTTTGTTTTATTGGACTAGAAGCCAATCAATCAGTTCCACAATGAATTAGTTAATGACTCCGAATAAACGAAATAAAAAAAAAAAAAAACTAGGTCTTATTTTATGGGGTCGAGTTAATGACGGATCCTATGATACATATCAGAATCGAGTACTTGATTTTTGGTATCATTCTTTTTCCTTACTATATTGATATACATATGGATAGAAATCACCGTAATATCTGAGTGGAATGCTTTAAAATCTTATATTTTTTATCTTAATAAATATCTTCGTTAACGTTAATAACTAGGTAGTCACTTGTAACTAGTAACTTGGTCATTTGAAGAAATGGAACTTCTTGATTTGAATTTTTTGTTTTTTAAATATTTTGGAAAGAATCAGAATAATTAAGAATTCAAAATCATATTTTATTTTATATCTTTATTTTATTTATTTGATTATTGCTCCTTCCAAAAGAGATAAGGTCTGGTGAATCGGAAACAATTAATAAGAATAAAAAAAGAAAGTTTGATTTTCTTATGGAACATACATATCCATATGCATGGATCATACCTTTTGCTCCACTTCCAGTGACTATGTCAATAGGATTGGGACTTCTGTTTGTTCCGACCGCAACAAAAAATCTTCGTCGTATGTGGACTTTTCCTAGTGTTTCATTGCTAAGTATAGTTATGGTTTTTTCATCCGATTTGTCTATTCAACAGATAAATGGCAGTTCTATCTATCAACATCTATGGTCTTGGACCATCAATAATGATTTTTCTTTAGAGTTCGGCCACTTGATCGACCCACTTACTTCTATTATGTCAATACTAATCACTACTGTTGGAATCATGGTTCTTATTTATAGTGACAATTATATGGCTCATGATCAAGGATATTTGAGATTTTTTGCTTATATGAGTTTTTCCAATACTTCCATGTTGGGATTAGTTACTAGTTCCAATTTGATACAAATTTATATTTTTTGGGAACTAGTGGGAATGTGCTCGTATTTATTAATAGGTTTTTGGTTCACACGACCCACTGCAGCAAATGCTTGTCAAAAAGCGTTTGTAACTAATCGTGTAGGGGATTTTGGGTTATTATTAGGAATCTTAGGTTTTTATTGGATAACAGGGAGTTTCGAATTTCGGGATTTGTTCGAAATCTTCAATAACTTGATCCATAATAATGGGGTCAATTCTTTATTTGCTACTCTGTGTGCTTCCCTATTATTCGTCGGTGCAGTTGCTAAATCCGCACAATTTCCCCTTCATGTATGGTTACCTGATGCCATGGAAGGGCCTACTCCTATTTCGGCTCTTATACATGCTGCTACTATGGTAGCAGCGGGAATTTTTCTTGTCGCTCGGCTTCTTCCGCTTTTTACAGTCATACCTTACATAATGAATTTCATTTCTTTGATAGGTGAAATTACGGTACTATTAGGGGCTACTTTAGCCCTTGCTCAAAGAGACATTAAGAAAAGTTTAGCCTATTCTACAATGTCTCAATTGGGTTATATTATGTTAGCCCCAGGGATAGGCTCTTATCGAGCTGCTTTATTCCATTTGATCACTCATGCCTATTCGAAAGCATTATTGTTTTTAGGATCCGGATCAATTATTCATTCAATGGAACCCATTGTTGGATATTCGCCAGATAAAAGTCAGAACATGGTTCTTATGGGTGGTTTAACAAAATATGTGCCAATTACAAAAACGACTTTTTTATTAGGTACACTTTCTCTTTGTGGAATTCCACCTCTTGCTTGTTTTTGGTCTAAAGATGAAATTCTTAATGATAGTTGGTTGTATTCACCGATTTTCGCGATAATAGCTTGTTTCACAGCAGGGTTAACTGCATTTTATATGTTTCGGATGTATTTACTTACTTTTGATGGTCATTTACGCGCCCTTTTTCAAAATTACAGTGTTACTAAAAATAGCTCGTTCTATTTAATATCTATATGGGGGAAAGAAGGAACCAAACTAGTTAACAGAAATTTGTTTTTATCAACAATGAATAATAATGAAAAGGTTTTCTTTTTTTCGAAAACGAAGATATACAAAACGGATGGCAATGTAAGAAATCTGATACGATCCTTTAGAATTTCTTTTGAAAAGAAAGACACTTCAACGTATCCCCATGAATCGGACAATACTATGCTATTGTCTCTACTTGTATTGGTCCTATTTACTTTGTTTGTTGGATCCATAGGAATTCCTTTCGATCAAGAAGTAATGGATTTTGATATATTATCGAAATGGTTAACTCCGTCAATAAATCTTTTACATCCAAATTCGAACTATTCTGTGGATTGGTATGAATTTGTGACAAATGCAACTTATTCAGTCAGTATAGCCTGTTTTGGAATATTCATAGCGTTTCTTTTATATGGTTCTGTTTATTCATCTTTTCAGAATTTGTACTTAATCAATTCATTTTTAAAAAAAATAGGTTCTAAGAGAATCTTCTTGGACCGAATAATAAATGTGATATACAATTGGTCATATAATCGTGGTTACATAGATGTTTTTTATGCAACATGCATAATTAAAGGTATAAGAGGATTAGCTGAAGTAACTCATTTTTTGGA